TTGATCCTTTCCGGAGAATTAGATGGTCTTCCTGAGCAGGCCTTTTATTTAGTAGGTAATATCGATGAAGCTACCGCGAAGGCTATCAACTTAGAAATGGAGAGCAATTTGAATAAATGACTTTAAATCTTTGTGTACTGACCCCTAATCGAATTGTTTGGGATTCAGAAGTGAAAGAAATCATTTTATCTACAAATAGTGGTCAAATTGGCGTATTACCAAACCATGCTCCTATTGCTACAGCTGTAGATATAGGGATTTTGAGAATACGCCTTAAGGACCAATGGTTAACGATGGCTCTGATGGGCGGTTTTGCTAGAATAGGCAATAATGAGATCACTGTTTTAGTAAATGATGCGGAAAAGGGTAGTGATATTGATCCACAAGAAGCTCAGGAAACTCTTGAAGAAGCAGAAGTTAGTTTGAGAAAAGCTGAAGGAAAGAGGCAAATAATTGAGGCAAATCTAGCTCTCCGACGAGCTAGGACAAGAGTCGAGGCTGTCAGTGCAATTTTATAATTAGTTGGTACGTTCAAATAAGCAAAAGAGTTTCTGGTTCTAAAACCCATTTTGATTGCATTCACTCGACAGAATCCAATTTAGCAGAATCCAATTTTGATACAACGCAATTCAAAAATGAAATAAATCAAAATATAAAATCTATAAAAATAGAAAAGGGTGGGGCAAAAAACTTATTAGATACTATTGACTCCGGTATCTAATAAGTTCTACCTACTATTGGATTTGAACCAATGACTCCCGCCGTATGAAAGCAATACTCTAACCACTGAGTTAAGTAGGTCATTTATCATCCCAAAGAGAACCAAATGGAACCCATCCCATCGATGGATTATAAATATCATATTCCTTATAAGCAATAATAATCGAACCAATACCACTCAAAATTTTAGGATGTTGGATCATAGAATATTCATCTTGACAACAAATTATATAAATGATAAAATATGCATCACAAGCACTAAGGGCTATAGCTCAGTTGGTAGAGCACCTCGTTTACACGCGCGCCAATGTTTTTCAGAGGAATCCACCATACAATCTAAAAAATGGATCTTATTGATAAATCGATGTCTTACTCCTTAATAAAATAACTTTAAGAGAACAATAGCCTGACGAGAGGTTCGGTCTTATTTTAGTGCCCTTTTAGGTACCAAACAGGCCCTGCCTTGAGATATTGATAAGGTGAATACCGGTATATTCAATGCCAGGCATAATGAGTATAAGGCCCTCAAAAAATCTCTTTTCGTCCTATGAACTTGAAGGTGTATGAAGTTTCATATTGGATTTTTTAAGCCGAACGATAGAGACTTCATTTAACTTCAAATTCGAGGCCAAAGGCAGACCTACGTCAAAATAACTTCACCTTTGAAACACTTTGGTAGTGCTCCTGAATTAGAATCCCAAATAATAAATCAGAGCACATGGAGCCATCTCCTTATCTTATTTTTCTGTCAAGAAAAAAATATGGCGGATTGGCTGATATTTCTATCAGTTAATGAAAGAGCCCAATGCAAAAAAATGCATGTTGGGTCTTTGAACCAGTTCATATCACTTTGATAATAATAAGTTTGATCTGTTTTACCGAGAAGGTCTACGGTTCGAGTCCGTATAGCCCTAGAGCCCTATAAAAAAACGAATAAAATTTTTATTTTCATTTGAAATAAAAAATTGTATAATTTTGATTTCTTCATTCTTGTTTGTTGCTTGTCGAAACCCAATTTGTCCTAAAAACTCACCCACGGGAATCGTTTAAAGCAGAACAGAAAAGCCAAAAAACTGATTTCAAGGGACCTAATCTATTTTTTTCCAAACAAACCAACCCTTAGTCATTAATCATCGGAGGGAAATTCTATATGAATTTTCCTGCCCACAATCAAGGGGTTAAGCCAGTGATACTCCTTTTCTTTGGTATACCTTACCAATATACCAATACCCGGCGAAGCACACCAAAACAAAAAGGGGGGTGGTCTTCTTTTTCTGTATTCAATCAAGAGAAAACCCCACCCAGATCTAATAAACGGAATATACCAACACTCAAATTAAGATATTCGAAATCCTGAGATGGAAATAACTACCCATTCTCTTACATTTGAATACTTGTTCCATTCTAAATTACTAAGAAAAAAAAATCTATTCCTAAAAAATGAAAAAATCCAAATTTCGAACTCACATTTTGATAAAGAAAATGCAAATAATCAAAAGAATAAAAAATTCGAAATTATTAAACACAAAATAATAATTTTATTTGCTTTCTTTAGGAAGAATCCTGGGCGAAAATAAGAAAATTTGTCTAAGTGTAACATCTAGAGTTATACTAACTAAAGCAATTAAAGAAAATGGAACTCAAAAAATAAAATTAAGTAGACTGGAAATAGGATCCCGATCAAGTCAGTCGACAAATCTTGAAATGAGATATGTCCTGCAATAATCAAAGGAAACTAGACAGTTTGATCAAAATGAATTCTTGTTTTGACTAACTAGTT